ACAATTATCCTAAATTTTAATAAATGAACTAATAATATATATAAGTAATATAATATAATCTTATAAATCAAAAAAAATAATTTAATATTATGCAAGAAATATTAGCTGTAATATTAATTAAACTAATAAGCATTTAAATTATTTAATATATTAGATTTGACAGTTAAATATCTAATAATATTATTATTAAAACGCATAGATTTTTCTAAAAACTTAACTAGACTACCATTTGCCTGATAATTCATTTGTACATAAATACCATCATAATAATGAGTTATATTATAACTTAAATGACGTCTACCTCTATGTTGAACTAAAATATTTTTACCTCCTTTTTGTTTAATTAGAGATTTATAATCATTTACTAAAGATAAATTAATATTATCTGTAACATCTGGCTTTAAAATATAAATTGTCTCATAATTATTTAAAAACATCACTACACTTCCTAAGTTATATAATATATAATTTTTTAATACAATAATTCACAGATATCTATTGACTATCAATTTGTATTCTAACAGCTTGAGAAATAACAGGTATTTTAGCATATTTTCCCTGTATAGACTTAACAATAGAATATATAATTGTAGATAATACAAACCAAAATAAAGTATTACATAGCATTAAACCATATATACTTACTCTAAATTCTATTGGTAATGCTCTAAATGTAGCACCTAATAACGAATTTATTAAAAATAATAAAATTGACTGTAAAACATTAAAGCGAATAAAAGGCCGATTAGGCATAGGGCTTTTAGCACGAACAAATAAATAATATAATACAAAAAAAATAATAAAAGCTAATGCTGGATGAGTTACGTAAAAAATAACAAATGGCATTAAAGTTTTTTTATATAAACTCATTAAGCTAAAGGGATAATCTGGCAAAATTTGCTGTCCAAAATTTTGTAAACCTTCTAATAGTGGTAAACCATATGGTAATATGGAACCTAATTTATCTACAACTGTAATACGATTTTTATCATCAGAATAAGCGTTAATAATTCTAAAATAAACTTGATAAAATAAAACGCTAATTAGTATTATGAGTACCATACTAATTATCCAAGATGGTATATAATTAAGCATAATAATATAATTTATATATATAATAACTAAAAATGAGAATATTTATGGAATAACATAAAAAGTTATATCAAATATTAATTCTACAACAAAAATTGATATATGGCACACAAATTATTAAAAGAATCATATCAATATGATAGCTTATTACAAATAAAAGACAAGTTAGTAATTGCGAATAAAACTTTTAAATCAAGATTGATGTTAGGAACAGGAAAATATAAAAATTTAAAAGAAGCAAAAGATAGTATTGAGATTAGTGGAGCATCTATAATAACAGTAGCTATTCGCAGAGCACAGTATGCAAAAAATACAGGAAAAAGCAATTTAATCGATGGACTCAATTGGGAAAAGCTTTGGCTACTACCTAATACAGCAGGATGTGAAACCGCTGAAGAAGCAATTAAAATAGCTTCACTAAGTAAAGAGATAAATAAAAGAATTGGACAAGTAGATAATAATTTTATTAAATTAGAAGTTATTTCTGATTCATATCATTTATTACCTGATCCAATTGGAACATTAAAAGCTGCTGAATATTTAGTAAAAAAAAATTTTACTGTTTTACCATATATTAATGCAGATCCTATATTAGCTAAACAATTAGAAGATATTGGATGTGCAACAATTATGCCTTTAGGTTCACCGATAGGATCTGGTCAAGGTTTATATAATATGAATAATTTACAAATAATTATAGATAATACAAATATACCTGTAATCATTGATGCTGGTATAGGAACTACTAGTGAAGCTAATAAGGCAATGGAAATAGGTGCATCAGCAGTTTTATTAAATACAGCAATTGCTAAATCAAAAAAACCACAATTAATGGCTTCAGGAATGAAATTAGCCGTAATAGCTGGAAGAGATTGTTATTTAGCTGGTAGAATGAAAAAACAAAAAAGAGGACAACCTAGCTCACCAATAGAAGGAATAATTTATAAATCTAAACAATAAATTCAAAAATTTATTAAATAAACTGAATATATATAAGATCAAAATATTTAATAATCAAGCTTATGATAATAATAATAGATAACTATGATAGTTTTACACAAAATTTAGTACAATATGTAGGAGAATCTAAATCTGAAATAAAAGTTATTAGAAATGATGAAATATCTTCAGAGGATTTAATTAATTTTAATCCAACACATATTATTTTATCTCCTGGTCCAGGAAATCCAAATAATTCAGGAATATGTTTAGAAATAATAAAGCAATACGCAAATACAATACCTATACTAGGAGTTTGCTTAGGTCATCAAAGTATCGGATATGTATATGGAGCCAAAATAAAAAAATTAAATGCTCCAATTCATGGAAAAACAAGTTATATTTTTCATAATAATCAAGATTTATTTGAAAAATTACCAAATCCTTTTATTGCAACAAGATATCATAGCTTAGTAATTGATAAAAATCATTTTCCAAAGAACTTAGAGATAACTGCTTGGACTCAAGAAGGTACTATTATGGCATGTCAACATAAAATATATACGAAGCTTAACGGAGTTCAATTTCATCCAGAAAGTCTATGGACTAAAGAAGGTAGGACAATAATTAATAACTTTTTATCTTCATAAATATAATAACCATTTCAATAAAAATTATACTATAACATCTAAATTAAGTTAACTTTTCAAGGAAATATAAATTATAAAATATTATGTAATAACAACAAAGTAGATACAAATGTAAAAAAATTAATATCTTACTAGGAAAAACCTTAAATATTATAAGTCTTAAAAACATATCCAGAAGGATTTATAAATTATTCTCAAGGAGATTTAATCAATCTTGAGATTATCTATCAACATGACAAAATATTAAAAGAACTTTACAAAATGGTTAGCTTAGAGCCAGACTATAAAGCCTCAAAATTAACCATATTAGCTACTATACACTGTTTATGTGAAAAGACTTTAATGAATTATTTAAAAATAAACAGTCGCGACCAATTGAAAGAACTAATTAGGCATAGCACACATTCATACATGATACAAAACTTAAAAAACACTCAGTTCTATCTAGCCAAAATAAACAGAGGTAGATATTATAATAATCATATATGACAACCTAGTTTTAATGATGTTATAATAAACGTTGACATAGCAAGTTGTTACAGTAAAATTTATGCTGCAAGATTAACAAATAAGACGTGTTTTTATAATAGAATATAATACAGATAGTAAACTAAATGATTAAATATCTTTAAAAGTTTTTTTAAGTATTTATGAACATGAGCTTATCGATGTTATATATAAGTATTATTAATTTATAACTATAAAATAAAAAATTGAGATTTATCTTATAGATATGAAGGAATTATTTCTACTTATATTAAGAATCAAATATTTTAAATAGATATAGAAACTTTATATCTTATAAGCATAATAAGTATTTTTAATATTTAAACTTTCAATAAGAAATAGAGTATTTCCAATTAACTATTAAGAAAAGTATAATTACGATAAATAGTATTAATTTTAGCAATATCTTCTTCAAAAAAGAAAATAGCTCGATTAGTAGATCCAGAAAAATTTAATACATTCGAAATAATACAAATCCAAATTTGAGAATAGGAGATATAACTCATAATAGTACTTAACATTAATACAAAAAAACCTAAATAAATAATTTGAACACCTGGATCTATTTTTATTTGTAATCCTGTTTCTAACATAATATTTTGAATACAGATAAAAGTATTATTTAAATATAATGGTTCATTAACAATAATACTATTAATAATAGATCCATTAATATCAAAAATAAAAACTTTATCTCTTATATCAAAAATTACAATAAAAACTTGTCTATTTATATCTATAGGTAATTTAAATAACCAGCATGGCTTATTATTAATTTTTATTGGTATTAAATTTTTTTGAATTATTTGTTTATTAATAGAACCAATTTGTAATCTTAATGAATTTATATTCCAATCCGTTTGATAAAAAGTAAAACTTTTAAACTTTAATGGAGAATTAACAGAAATTATTTTCTGTATAATTAATTCTCCTCGATTATTTAATAATGATAACTTTGAAAAAAATTGCTTGATAGACTGATCTTTATTATAGTCAATAAAAAAATCATCTATTTTACATACAAAATTTGTATTTAAATTACTATAAAAACCAGAATGAACAATATTTTTTATATGAAAAAGTTCTCCACTTACTATCATTTCTTGAGCAGTATAACCTAAAAATAGACTGCAAATAGAACCAAATAAGGTAATAATAATACTAAGATGAACAAATATAGGAGCAATACGACCAATTAGACCTTTATAAGCATATATATGATACTTTTTATGAAAAACATAGAAATTATAATAAACTAATGAATAAATGATATTAACAGAAGAATTATTAGTCTGACAAAAAGAATTATGAAGCTGATTATCTAATTTTTTTTTTTTATTATTATAAAAAAATTTCCAACGACGTGCATTTTTTAAACTAGGTAATTGAATAGAGAAAGTGCAAACTGTAAGACTAAAAGCAAAAATACTTAAAACTGTAATAAACCACCAAGTTTGATATAAATGATCTAAACCTAAATAAATAATAAATTTCCAATTAATAAAAGATAAAATATTATTATCTATTGGATAATAATTTTGATAATAATTTATACTTTGATCTTGTTCAATAATAGAACCTAACATGATAAAAAAAGAAATTAATAACAAAGTAAATATAGCAAAGTTTAAGTTAGCTAAACTTTTAATGGATTTCCATAATATATTTTTAATGCGTAATAGTTTCATATATAAATATTTATAAATTATTAAATTATAATAAAAACATCAATATAATTATAACAAAATTTTGTGTATAAATAAATTTAAGTAAATAATTTATCCAAAAATAAAAAAGTAGATATACTTAATAGACAACAACCCATAAATGGAACAATAGTATTCCAAATATATGATAATATATATAATTGAAGATAATTTAATACTATATTAAAGATAAAAATTAAGGGAATAATAGATCCTATCAAATAAATAATTAAATAAATAAATGAGAACAATAAATTATTCGAATGATGTAACCAAAAATTAATAAGAATAATAATTGGACTACTACAAGGAACAGTAGTAAAACCGATAATACATCCTGTAAAATAACTTTTTATAATTAAATTATTGCATTTCTTTTGTTTATTTAAATTATTTACAGAAAAAGCATACAAACAATTAGAAGAATTTAAAACCTGTAATAAATCTAGTGCTATCAGCATCAAAATAAAAAATGATATAAAAGGTATTCCTTTAAAAAAAAGAAAAAAACTATAATTTGCAAAACTCATAGAAAATATTACAATAAATAAACTTGTAAATATCCCTAAAAGAAGAATATTTTTATAATTATACCCATAACGATTAGAATTTATATAAGATATACTTAAAGGAACTATCGAAATAAAACAAGGAGTAATACTAGTTAAAATACCAGAACAAAAAAGTACTAATACTATAATAGGCTTTATAGTAATTATTTCTAAAAATAAGAAAGAAGCTATTTTTTGTTGTAAATAATATAATGATATCTCATATCCATACCAAAAATTAAAAATAAATGACATATAAATAATATTTTATAAATTATAATTATCAATTAATGCTAATAATTATAAAAACATTAAGATATCTCCCCAGGTAGGATTTGAACCTACGACAAATCGGTTAACAGCCGACCGCTCTACCACTGAGCTACTGAGGAATAGAAATAAGAAACTTATAATACAATATAACCGAATAATATAAAATATACAAGCAACAAGATATAAATAATAAAAAACTTGTTTATTACATATTACTTTGTTATAATACTATAATTAAACAAAAATGCGGACGTGGTGGAATTGGCAGACACGCTAGATTTAGGTTCTAGTGAGAGTATCTCGTGAGAGTTCAAGTCTCTCCGTCCGCATATAAAACATTTCCTTTATAGGGTCTAATCATTCCATTTCTGCATCATAACTTTAATAGATCCATCTTTCATTAAAGTATAATTGGTTTCATTAAAACCATTTATAATACTTTGATTCAAGATAATATTATAAGCATATTGTTGACTTAATTTCTCCAAGAAATAATCCATACTCATATCTAAATGCCATAAATTAAAATCAGCAACAAGATTATATTCAAAACCATCCCAAATAAATTCAAATAAAGTTTTTGTATTAAGTTTGTCCTTATATACATTTAAGTATTTGAAGTGATTAGAATAATTTATATCTATATTTGATAAATTATATTTAGTTGAACTATAAGTAAAACCTAAATCATTTAATGTCTTTTTTAATATTTCTATATCTGAAATATTTGTTTTAATTTTGCTAAAATGTGACATATAATATAAAAACTAAAAATAATATAAATTTGCATAACATTAAAAATATTATTACATATACTTAATAATAACAAAATTGAATTAATTTATTTCTTAATATATATAAAATACTTAGATCTTAATATATTTAAGTAATATCGGTTAGGATTAAATAATGATCCATATACTATTATTGATAATTAATAAAAATATATTCTTTTAGATCATTTGCTTTTAAGTATATTTAATCAAAGTACTTATATTAAAATAAGTCCTAATGGTCAAGGATTACATCTTTATTTTATTGGTCAATGGTTTAATAAAAAAGATACAGATGATAAACTAATTATTTTTAAAAATTCATATACCTTATATCTTATTATTTTTATTAAAGATTTAATTTTTTTGTAAAACATGAGGAATGTTATTTATAAAATAAACTCCTATAAATATTAATTATAGATATTTATTTACTTTTTTTAAGAGTTAAAAAATAAAATATACTCATTATAGTGTTCTTAATTTTAAGATACATAATTTTGCTCCAATACCTAAGTAATTACAGAGTAAAAATCAATTTTTTTTATGGAAATATGATAAATCTTATAAAATGAGATCTAAATCTCTAAAAAAAACATATGGAATCAATGCTTACCATAGAATTTAAACTTCTCTAAAAGAAAAAAATATTCGTTTAATTCATTAAAATTAAAAATATTAACCAACTTAGTGAGCTAAATATTTTTTACTAAAATACTTTACATTAAATAGCTGTTATTGTAATAATATGTTTAACAAGTAAAACTACTTGGGAAGTATCTCAATTGATCCTAAATAAATATAATTAATTATGACTGCTACTTTAGAAAGACGCGAAAGCGCAAGCCTGTGGGAACGTTTTTGTACTTGGATTACTAGCACTGAAAACCGCCTTTATATTGGTTGGTTTGGTGTAGTAATGATTCCAACACTATTAACTGCTACATCTGTATTCATCATTGCATTCGTTGCTGCACCTCCAGTAGATATTGATGGTATTCGTGAACCAGTTGCTGGTTCTTTATTATATGGAAACAATATTATATCTGGTGCTGTTATTCCTAGTTCAGCTGCTATTGGCATTCATTTTTACCCTATTTGGGAAGCTGCATCTTTAGATGAATGGTTATATAATGGTGGACCTTACGAACTAATTGTTCTTCACTTTTTACTAGGTGTACTATGTTACATTGGTCGTGAGTGGGAATTTAGCTATCGTCTAGGTATGCGTCCTTGGATTTCAGTTGCTTTTACAGCACCTGTAGCAGCTGCAGCAGCAGTATTCCTTGTTTATCCAATTGGTCAAGGAAGCTTCTCTGATGGTATGCCTCTTGGTATCTCTGGTACATTCAATTTTATGCTTGTATTCCAAGCTGAACATAATATCTTAATGCACCCTTTCCACCAATTAGGTGTAGCAGGTGTATTTGGCGGATCTTTATTCAGTGCAATGCATGGATCTCTAGTAACATCTAGTTTAATTCGTGAAACAACTGAAAGTGAATCAGCAAATAACGGATATAAATTTGGTCAAGAAGAAGAAACTTATAATATCGTAGCAGCTCATGGCTACTTCGGTCGTTTAATTTTCCAATACGCTAGTTTTAATAACTCTCGTGCATTACATTTCTTCTTAGGAATGTGGCCAGTAGTAGGCATATGGCTTACAGCTATGTCTGTAAGTACAATGGCTTTTAACTTAAATGGCTTCAATTTTAACCAATCAGTTGTTGATAGTCAAGGACGTGTAATCAATACTTGGGCTGATATCTTAAACAGAGCTAACTTAGGTATGGAAGTAATGCATGAACGTAATGCGCATAACTTCCCGCTAGATTTAGCTTCTCAAGAGTCTTTACCACTAGCTTTAATTGCACCATCTATAAATGGCTAAACTTATATACTTAATATTTAATTAACAAACTGAAATATAAATATATTAAAAAAACTATAATAATATGATTTCTTATCAAGATTATTATAGTTTTTTTTATTTGGCGATGAATGAAAATAATATGATTAATTCTTAAACAATAAATATTAATCAATTAATTAATTTTAGATATAAAATCAAAGGAAGAATATAATTAGCTTTAGGATTGAAAAATGAAACTGTATTTAGTCTATCTAAGAAAATAAAATATTTGCTATACAAAGAATTATTCAAATAAAATTTTTTATTTGTTAATAGAATACTTTTATTAAATTTTTTATCAAAGAATAAAGAACGCACATATTTATTAGCTAGTAATCTCTTTCCTTGATAATTACGATACGTACTATGATAAAAATTGTAATTTAATTGATTAGTAAATTCCAATGTAGTATTTTTAATATTAATATCATTAAAAATTTCTTTCAAACTTTGTCCTCTACGTCTACGAGTTAACTCAACAAAACCTAATTCAGAAAATTGAACAATTTGTGGTTTAGCATCATCATACTTTAATAAATTATTAAAATGTTCTAATAATTGTAATTGATCTCTTTGTGAATACATATCTATAAAATCAATAATAATAATACCATTAATATTCCTAATTTTTAATTGATAAGCTATTTCAATTGCTGCATAAAAATTAGTTTTTAAAATAGCCTCTTTAGAATTATCAGACTTATTAAATGATCCAGAGTTTACATCTATAATTGTCAAAGCCTCATAATTCTCAATTACAATATAACCTCCTGATAATAATTTCACTTTTGGTTTTAAAGAATCTTTAATAACCTGCTTAATATGAAACTGATCAATAATACATTCAGATTTATTGTATAATTGTAATTTAGTATCAATAATAGGAGAAATTGCTTTACATTTATTTAAATAATAATATAACATTTTCAAGCCATCTTCAGAATCAATAATAATTTTTTTTATACTCTCATTATAAAAATCTCTAACAACTTTTTTAATTAAATCCTCATCTTTATAAACTAAGCAAGGATTAGAAGTTACAATAAAACTTTTTTCAATAAAATACCATTGTTTTTTTAATAAATCTAAATCTTCTAATATAGATCTTTCATTTACACCTTGAGCGGATGGTTTAATTAATAAGCCCATCATTTCTGGTTTTATTAAAATAGCAAATGAATGAAGGTATAATCTTTCATTTTGATCATAAATTTTATTAGAAATAGATATAATATTACAAAAAGGCATTAAAACCACATATTTACCATGTAAATGAATATTAGTCGTTAATCTGGGACCTTTATTAAGAGTAGGTTCTTTAACAACTTGCACTAATATTAATTGATTTATTGTTAATACATCATGAATATGATTTATATATTTTTTTCTTTTTAGGGGTTTAATATCACTAATATGGATAAAACCACTTTTACCATATCTACCTAATTTAACAAAAGCAGCGTTAATACTTGAAAAAATTTTTTGTACTATACCAACATAAATATCATTAACTTGATAATTTTGATTTACAATAATAATTTCCTCAATTCTATTATGTTGTAGAATTGCTGCAATATTATTAAAATAAGAGATTACAATTTTTTTTACCATTACAAAAATAAATAAAATTCATCTCAATGAATTAATATTAAAATAATTTATCTTGAACATCTTATCATATAATAAGATACTACTCACTTAAATAAGGATATACGCTTACTTTTCTATTTTTCTTGTTAATAACTTCAAACTTAATAACTCCATAAATAAGAGAAAATAAAGTATAGTCTCTTCCTTGAGCAACATTATTACCTGCTTTAAATCGATTACCTCTTTGACGAATAATAATATTACCTGCTTTTACTACTTGACCACCATATTTCTTAACTCCAAGTCTTTTAGAATTTGAATCTCGACCATTTTTTGTACTGCCACTTCCTTTTTTATGAGCCATAATAAATATTCTCCAATTAATTTAAATTTATAGGAATACTAAACTATATCTTCAACTAAAATTCTAGTTAATTTTTGACGATGACCTTTTTTACAACGATAATTCTTTTTTGGCTTCATTTTAAAAACTGTCAGTTTTCTACCTTTAACATGCTTTAGGATTTTTGTTTTAACAAAATTTGAATTGAGGCATGGATTACCTATTTGAAAAATATTTTGCTTATATAAAAATAAAACTCTATTTAAATTAATTACATCACCTGGATTACCAGGTATATAATTTAAATCATAAAACTTGCCTAATTCCATCCAGACCTGTTTACCACCAGCTTCTACAATTGCATAAGTCATAATAAATAAATATATTAATGTTTATAATTTTATTAGTTCAATATTAACTAAAAATAAATAAAAACCTAATATCACTTATAAAATATTATATTAGAATTTATATTACTCTCAAAGTTTACCCTATTATAATATTTATCTAATAAAAAAGATAATTGATTACCAAATAAATTAAATAAAGTAAATTTTTTACCATTTAAAATAAAACTATCTGGTAATATGAAATGTAAACTTTTTTTTAACTCACCATATAAAGGACTAGCAATTAAATTATTTTTTTTTGCTTTATTAATAATAAAAGTACCATATTGCTCTGACTGCATAATTATAAATTCATACTGATAATCTTTAATAAAAGTATAAATACGATATTGATAATGATTAATCACCAAACCTGTACCTAAAATATGAATATAAATAATATAATTAAAATTAGTATGAGAATATTTTTTACCTAAATCTAAATAAGATGCTAAATCTTTAGGACCATAAATATGTAAACACTTAATTCTCCCAATTAAATTTAAACTAGATAATAAACCAATTAAACCAGACAGATTATTAATATGTAAATCCGTAATAATAATTTTGGAGATATTATTAATTCTTAGTTTTTTATTCGTAAGAATATATTGACAACCTTCACAACAATTAAATATCCAAAAATCTTTAAAACCTATAAATTGTATTATAAAACTAGTATTAGAATACTGAAAACTATTGATATTATGATGCAAATAACTAATTTCCATAAATACACTTAAACAGTAATATTATAAATTTTGTGAATTTAACTATTTTCATTGCGACTCTAAGACTTTAATTCTGACTTATCATTTAAATAAATAAAACTATCTGGGTTATCAGAAAGTATAGATTTAGCTAGAGATATAGACTTTTGACTAACAAATAATGCTTTTCTTTTCCAGTGTGCTTTTTTAGATTTAGATTTAGAAGTACGTTTTTTAGGAACAGCCATTTTTATACAAAAAATATAACTTATATAACAATTTAAACAATTTTACTATTTATAAATAATATATGCTAAAAATAAAAATATTTCTATATGGTAACATATATTTTTTACTAATTTAGTAAAAACATAGGAAATTCATTTATATAGAATTGTCCTATAATTTCAAATTAATAATTAAAATACAATAAGAATATTATTACATGCTACGAAATTGCTGTAAAGCAATTCTACCTATATTATATAATGCCCAAGAACCAGCAACTATGACTGGAAGAAAGACAATTATTAATCTAATATCCATGAATTTTTGTCCTTGTAAATTATTTTTAGTAATTAAACTATATTATAATCTTAATTCATATTGTATTGTAGATTATAACTTACTATATTGTAATGATAATATATACAATATATATTAAATACTGATATAAACAATAAAAATTATTAATAATAAAAGTTTTTTGTAAAAAACTATGAGAGATTTGCCTTTTACATTAGATCAATTACGTATTTTAAAAGCAATTATAAAAGAAGGAAGCTTTAAAAAAGCTGCTGATAGTTTATATGTATCACAACCAGCAATAAGTCTACAAATTCAAAACTTAGAAAAGCAACTAAATATACCACTTTTTGAAAGAAGCAATAAAAAAGCTACATTAACAGAAGCAGGAAACTTACTATTAAGATATGGAGGAAGAATATTAGCTTTATGCGAAGAAACATGTAGAGCATTAGAAGATATACAAAACCTTCAAGGAGGATCGTTAATTATAGGAGCTAGTCAAACAACAGGTACATACCTAATGCCAAGACTAATAGGACTATTTCGCCAAAAATATCCTCAAGTAAACGTACAATTACAAGTACATTCAACAAGATTAATTTCATGGAGTGTAGCTAATGGTCAAGTAGACTTAGCAGTTATTGGAGGAGAAGTACCAACTGAATTAAAAGATATACTACAAATAACATCTTATGCAGAGGATGAATTAGCTCTAATTTTACCCATATCACATACATTTTCACAAGTATCTGATATACAAAAAGAAGATTTATATAGATTAAGATTTATTGCACTAGATACTCAGTCAACAATTAGAAAAGTAATAGATAAAGTTTTACACCAACATGATATAGATAGTAGTAGATTCAAAATTGAAATGGAACTTAATTCAATCGAAGCAATAAAAAATGCTGTACAATCTGGATTAGGAGCTGCATTTGTCTCTGTATCAGCTATAGCTAAAGAATTAGAACTAGGTATAATACACTGGGCAAAAATTAAAAATGTAACAATTAAAAGAATGCTATCTATTATTATAAATCCTAATCGCTATAAGTCTAAAGCTGCTGAAACTTTTAGCAAAGAGATTTTAACACTATTTGTAACTCCTAACCAAGAACAATTCTTTTTTGATTAATTAATAAAAATTATATATTTATAAGTTTGAAAGAAAAATAGATGTCGAAGTAAACTCACCTATTACGACAAAACCAATTCTTAGTTTTAGCCACTGTATAAAATTTTTATCTAATGAAATTATAGCTGCATACGAATTATCAATATTTGAGTAATTCATATCAAATTTAGAAAAATCAATAAAATTTGGATTAAGCACAAACCAAAAATCAATATTTTTATTTCTATTTTGATAATATTCAGTTCTTTCACGTAAAACTTCTTCTAAAGGCTCTTCATTTAATAGAAAATTTTGACTAGCCAAAGCAAAATAATAATTATATACCATACTTAAAAATATAATTGAAATAACTTTATAAATTATATTTAATTATATAATAAAAATAGTTTAATTTATCTGGATAAAAAATAAATATTTAATTGAAATTAGAGATATATAAGAACAATAATAATTAAAAGTAATTAATAATGATAAAATATTGGCCAAATAAACAAAGTATTGAATTAAATAATTCAATTGTTGATTTATTTTATAATATACGTAAAAAATTTATATATAATTTATCAAATCAAACTAAACACTGTTTGTATATTGATATTTTAAATAATATATACAAAAAAAAATTATTTATTATTACTATACAAGAATTAGAAAAACTTATTTTAGATATTGTAGAACTAAACTTAAATATAAAAAGTTTAAAAAAGCTAAACTATCAAATATTATGTGATTTAATTAATAAAACTGCTAATATTTTTATAAAAAATATAAATAAACAAAAGTATAATATATATATAAAAAAACAAAAGAAAATATCATATATTTATAATAATAATTATTATAGCTTACTTGCAGTAGAACATAATTTATTAGCTGAGAACTTATTAATCTATTTAATCTTTGGCTCTTCACATATAGATGAGAATATTTTCATGTTTAATAAGTTTTATACACCATATAAACATGTACAAATATTATTAGAAAATTTTATTCTTCAAGTAAGTAATTTAATAATAAATAATTTATGCAATAAATTTATTTCTTTACCTGAAGCAATATATTTTCTAAAAAAGAATAAAATATGTAACCACTCATACATATCAACAAGATCAATTGCCTTATTTTTTAATAATTTAAACTGGCAAAATTTAATATATCTCTATATAGATCAACCTAAATCTATATATAATGCACGTTATCAGGTATGGCTTATTAGTTCCAGAGGTATAATTACTAAATATATTTATTCATCTAGACTAAAAGATTTTAATAAAATATCTAAAGATAAAATAATTTTATTATTCTTTTTAGAATTTAAAGATTTTTTAATGCCTAAAACAGAAAACTTTTTTAATATAATAACAAAATATATTATATATATAATAATAAATTTATTTAGTAATATTATAATTTTAGCTATACGAATTATTATATATTATATACATAAATAATCATTGATAAAATTAATCATCTTATTTTTTAATAAAAAAATATAATTTTTTTATGCAAAAAACTCAAAAAAAATTAAATGAGGTATTAATATTAAACAATATTAATAAATTACTTCAAGACAATAATAATCAGATCTCCGATACCATTATTAATTATTGTGAGTCAATTATACAAAGTAAAGAAATAGACTTATTAATAAATATAATTATCAAAAAACTTATAATTAAAGATAATAAAATAACTAATTTAGATGAAATTATTTTTGAAAAAATTATACAAGTAGAACAAGATAATATTATTAAAAAATTATATAAATATTTTCCAAAAAGTCTAAAAGAATATAAATCTTCATTAAAAATAAATTATGAATCTTTACAAGATTTATTGATTAATGAAAAGTTTCAAGAAGCAGATCAGCTTACACAAAAATATTTATGCAAATTAGCTAATTTAAGTAAAAAAAATACTAGAGAATGGTTATACTTTACAGATATTTTACTAATACCTTTATATGATTTATTTATTATAGATTTATTATGGCAAGTATACTCAAATAATAAATTTGGATTCTCAATACAAAAAAAAATATGGATTAATAATAAATATGATTGGGATATTTTTTTAGAAAAAATCAATTGGTCTGAACAAAGAATAATGAAAAGATATCCACAAGAATTTATTTGGACTATAAATGCGCCTAAAGGACATTTACCTCTATTTAATCAGCTAAGAGGTATTCAAGTAATATCTTATTTGTTTGAAAAAATTTTTTGGTAAAAAATAAGAGATATAATAATTATAAAGTAAAAAATTTTATATATTTTTATTGAATTTAATTAGACTAATTAGTTCAATAAAACATTTAAATAAATAATCAGAGTCATGAGGTCCAGGACTTGCTTCTGGATGATATTGAACTGAAAAGATAGGCTTATTATTATGTAAGATACCACCAATAGTTAGATCATTTAAATTTAAATGAGTAATTTTTATAATCTTATTTTTTAAAATTGAGTTTTTCATCATATTATCTAAACTAACTGCAAATCCATGATTTTGACTCGTAATCTCAGAATATTGATGTAAACCTGAAGGATGATTTAATCCTCGATGACCAAACTTTAATTTGAAGGTACATGCACCTAAGGCTAAACTTAAAAGCTGATGTCCCATACAAATACCAAAAATAGGAATATTAGAGTAATAAATTATTTTTTTAATTGTATTAATAGAATATGAAAGATTAGAAGGATTTCCTGGTCCATTAGATAAAATGATCCCATCTGGCTTATACTTCAAAATTTCTGTATAATTAGTTGTTGCAGGTAATATATAGATATTACAGCCATATGATAATAATCGTAGAACAATATTATTCTTAACACCAAAATTAATTAATACAATACAAATTCCTTTATCAATAATTTTATCTTGACCTATTCTACAATTTAAATAAGTCAAAAGATTAAAAGAATAATTATTTTTTTGCTTTAAATGAAATATATTTGAAGTCGTAACTTGTTTTACTAAATCTAAGTTTACGATTCTTTTTAAGACACTCCAATTATCAATTACTAATACTTTATTAGAGATATAACCCGTCATTACTCCTTTCATCCTTAAATTACGAGTTAAAGCTCTTGTATCTAAACCAAATATATGAGGTATTTGCTTATTTAAAATATATTCTTTTATAGAAGTTGTAGTACGCCAATTACTAGGATGTAAACAAATATTTTTAGCAATAATACCTTTTACATGAATAAAATTAGATTCACTATCTATATGATTGAAACCTGTATTACCTATTTCGGGATAAGTAAATACTACCATTTGTCCAGAATAACTTGGATCTGTAACTATTTCTTGATAACCTGTCATACCAGTATTAAATACTATTTCTCCATAAGAAGTAAAATATTTAAAAAAAGACCATCCTTTATATATACTGCCATCATCTAAAGAAAGAACTGCTGGATAAAAAATATTTAACATTATTAATTGTAAAGAATATGTTTTATAAAAACCTTTGATAAAATAAATTCTAATAAATATAGATAATTAATATAATTATCTATAATTTATTTATATTAAAAATAATTAATATGTGATAATTAAAAATTTTCTTTTAAAACTTTTGAATTATCTTATAAAATAAAATATCTTACCAACCTAATTCAGACTGATTGAATACATAGTTAGCAACATTTTGTATCTCTTCATCTGACAAACGATCACCAAAAGCAGGCATTGAATTCTTACCCTTTGTCACTTGATTAGTAATTGCTTTTATATCATACATTGAAAATTTCTCTAAAGTTTCTTTCTCTAATGTTCTTTCTGGAACAATAACATTCTGACCACCAACATGACAGGCAGAACAATTTTGAGAAAAAATTTCTTGACCAGCATCTAAATCGATACCTGAGTCATTAGCTAAAACAAGCTTTATACTTAATAAAAAAATAAATTGAAATAATAAAAATAACTTATATAAAAATTTCATATAATTAACTTCCTTGAATGAATATATTCTTTATAATCATGATCTAATTAAATTATATACCTTAACATATTAAACGAATAAATAATATACATTAATAATATATTTTCCCTCCTCCCCATTTCTCTGCTACAACTTTAGGCTGAATTAGAATATAACCAGCTATTGCAAATAAATCATCATCTGTTAAATTTCTCATTTTAGGAAAAATTTCAGCACTTTTAATACTAGGATGTAACTCAGATATGTCACTTTCACCATCATAACTAGTCGGATTATTCATATAATCCATTAAACCAATAATATTGTCTCTAGCAGGAGTAGCTAGGCTTAAGGCTTCTGTATCTAAACCAATATTCGGATTCGTCTTAGTAACACCACCATTATGACATTGAGCACAAGAGTTATTAAATAATCTTTTACCTCTTTTAACTTGTTCAGTAGTTAAAATAGAAGCTTTACCAGAATTATCTAACTCAACAGTTCTAGTCATCTCATCTAACTCTATTGCATATGTGGGTAATGCAAATAAACTCATATATAAAAATAAATTAGCAAGCAACAATGAAATACTTTTTTTTAATATCATAGCAATTAACCTATAGTTATAGTAAATTATAAAAAATTTCAAACTACTGATTTCAATTAAATCATATATTATTTATAATGATTAATTGTATTATCATTACATTTTCACTTTTATTATAAAAATAAAAATACACTAGTCTACTTTAAATATTTTAGTATTACTTTTATAACAAATATCTTTATTAAAATTTTCTTAATATATATTATTAAATTATTTATTATAACCTATTTTATTTAACTAAAAAAAAATTTTTAAATTTCATAAATATAAAGATAATAATTGATATAACTTATTCCGTAATTCTGTTCTAGAAATAATTAAATCAATAAAACCATGCTTAAATAAATACTCAGATGTTTGAAAGTTATCCGGCAAATCTTCTTTAATTGTTTGCTCAATTACTCTTCTACCAGCAAATGCAATCAATGATTTTGGTTCTGCTATAATTAAATCACCTAACATGGCAAAACTAGCAGTTACACCTCCTGTAGTTGGAGAGGTTAGAATAGTTAAATATAATAAACTAGCTGCATTATGCTTATAAAGAGCAGAAGATATTTTAGCCATTTGCATCAAGCTTAGCATACCCTCTTGCATTCTTGCACCACCTGAAGCACACAGTATAATTAGAGGTAAATTTAAAGCTGTAGCATGTTCTATTAATCTTGTAAGTTTTTCACCAACAACAGAACCCATACTCCCACCCATAAACCTAAAATCCATGATTCCACAAGCAATAGAAATACCATTTATAGATGCAATACCTGTCTGTACTGCATCTAATAATCCTGTTTTCACTTTCATTTCATACAATCTTTTACGATAAAGTTTTTTATCAGAAAATCCTAAGGGATCTGTAGAAGATAAATTTGAGTTTAAAGATTTCCAGCTATTTGCATCAAACAAATGGTAAATTCTATCTTGACTAGAAGTAGGAAAATGATAATCACACTTAGGACAGACTTTAAAATTTTGATCTAATATTTTATGATACATTAAAAAGCTACATTGATTACACTTTATCCAAAGATGCTCTGATAACTTTAAATTATCCTGATTAGCCTTTTTATTCAAAGAATTATTACGTTTTTTAATTAACCATTGCGATACAGACATATAGCTTAAAATTGAACTAATATATGAAGACTTAATAATAAAAAAATAAGATAACAGATGAAATAAGTATATATAAATCTGTTATCTTATATATAAATAATTAATATAAAATAATAAAAAAACACTAATTTCTTAGAGTTTTATCTTTTTGGCTAACAAATACAAGCGCTAATGTAATTGGAATAATAACAATTAGAGCTCCTAAAACTAAGCTATTAAAAAAACTAGATAAAGATGATGTCATTAGATATAGCCCTTATACAATAATAGTAATTACAATACATAAAATATAAATAATTATAGTATTTAAATTATTATATTTTATAACTATTATAATTTATAATTATGAATATATTCTAATATAGATTTTAAAATTCATATAAACTTTTCTTTATTATTTTAACATTTCCACTGAATAATTACAGTACCCCAGGTTAAACCAGCACCAAAACCAGATATTACAATAATATCATCATTAGAAATCTGTTTTTGATCTAATGCTTCATCTAATGCTAAAGGTATAGAAGCAGCTGAAGTATTACCATAATTATTTAGATTGACAATAATTTTATTCGCATTAATAGATAATTTATTAGCAACGGCCGTTAAAATTCTTTCATTAGCTTGGTGCAATAATAACCAATCAATATCATCAATTGTAATATTTAAATCATGAAGACATTTTAAAATACTTAATGGAACTTGAGATACAGCAAATTTATAAACCTCTTTTCCATTCATAGAAATATATTTAAAAGAACCTTGATATACATTTAAAATAGGATGAGGATTTATTTTTTCTTCATAAGATAGACATAAATGATTCCAATGATTTCCATTAGTATTTAACTGAAAACCTAAGACTTGATTAAATTTTTTTAAGCATGACTGTAAAATTATAGCACCAGCGCCATCACCAAATAAAATACAAGTACTACGATCTGACCAATTTGTCCATTTCGAGAGAACATCAGCTCCAATAACTAAAATAGTACGATAACTTCCACTTTGTAAGAATTGAGATGCAGTAACCATAGCTAATACAAAACCTGAACATGCAGCTGTTAAATCAAATGCAACAGCATTAAAAGCTTTTATCTGAGCCTGTACTTGACTAGCACTACCAAAAAGATCATTAGGACTTGATGTTGCAAGAATAATTAAATCTATTTCTAAAGCACTCATAGAAATTTTATCTAAAGCTTTTAAAGCAGCTACAACAGCAAGATCTATAACAGATTTTCGGCTACCTGTTAATAATCTTCGCTTTTTTATACCTGTACGAGTAACTATCCACTTATCTGAGGTTTCCACAATTTGACTTATCTGATCATTGCTTAAACTAGAATCAGGAACAGAGGAACCAGTAGAAAGAATTTGTGTACCTTGCATCATTAATGATTTCATATCAATATTAAACTTGAAGTAAATAAAAATTTCATACGTTCAACTAATGATAAATTGTATATTTTTATAATGCTAATATACATTTATAGCATATTTAATACTAAATAAAGAAAACTCATCTAACATAGTAAAAACCCGAAAAAGATACCATTATAATTTAACTTAATTGCTGCTACTTTCCAGTCCTGACAAATTTCAGTAATTAATGCTGTACCATTTTCGAGCTTATTAGAATTATAACATTACTAATAAGATCCAGCAACTACTAATATTCTAAATAACTTATTAAGACATACCTTGTATAATAAAATCAAAATATGGACAAATAAGAGTAGATTGTTGCTCACTTAAAAGCTCTAAACTTGCAATCTTAAGACATTTTATAGCATCTATCATACCTAAGACTGGAACGCCTAAAGAATTATACATTTCTCTGACACCAATTAAACCAATTTTTTCAATAGATTCTTTATCCCCTGCCAATAATCCATACGTAACTAATCTTAAATACCAGCTATAATCACGTAAACAAAGTGATCTTCTACGAGCTCCTTCTGCATTACCACCAGGAGCAATATATTCAGGATGTATTTTAAAAATAGCTTTACTAGCAATTTGAACAATATTTTGCTCTTGATCTCTCAAAATAGAACTTACTAAAATTCTTTCCTCTATTGTACAAAAATAATCTTGTAAGCTTTTTAGCTCACCAACACTAGGGTATCTTAATTCATTGTCTGCATTAATGATGATTCGACTAATTAAACTCATTTTAGTGATAAGTATATATTTTTTAAAATTAAATAAACTAGATTTAGTCTTTATATTAACAAATATATTTTTTTTTATAAAAAAAAATATATTTATAATATATACTCAAGAAATCTATTTTTTAGGACTATATTAATAAATACTTATACTTAATATTAAAATTTATTATAAAATACAGTCTTATCTTAAAAAGAAAAAAATAAAACATCTGGAAAAAATCTATTAATTTCAATAATAAAACCTGCAGTAAAAGTAATCCATAATGCACCTACAACAGGAATTGTTGACAAATATTTCAAAAAGTTATTATCCATTTCACTTTAACCTTAATTTAAATAAAAATAAATATAATTTTTAACGAGGTGATACTGTAATATCATCATTAGAAGCCAGTAGGTTCCCACTTGTAAATTCTTGTAAAGCAGCTAAAGGCCAAATAAAACCAGACAACGAAAATTTCATTGCCAAAGGTACATCTATAATTATTTCTTTCTCAACAGGATTATTAGTTATTGATACTGCTTGTAAATAACCTCTACCAACCCATCCAATCCATCCAGCAATATAAATAAATAATAAACCAGGTAACATAAATTCTCCAGCATGATTCCATCTGCCATCAGTAACTAAATGAGGTAAACCATCTGAACCACATAAAATACCTGATTTACTATATTTATCAAAACGAACTTGCGTTTTTTGGATTTGTTCTTGTAGAGCTAATGCAGGTGGAGTACCTGGATCATATTTAGATAAACGTGTTTCTAATTTTTTAACTGTATTTTTTAATCTCTTATTAAACTTAGCTGAGTCCTTGCAAGGAACTAAACCAGATACATCAGCATATGAAGTAATTGGATTTGAAAAAACTAATAATAATATAGATAAAAATGTAATAATCTTTTTCACTATACAATCTCCCAAAAAATAAATTCATAAAATAACAAAAAGTTAAAACTAAATTAAAACCTAGTTTTAAAACATATATTAATAGATTATTTCTTTTTTTTGTTTGTATAGTAACATTTATTGAAAATTTAATATAAAAAGATTATGGATAGCATAGTTTCATCTCAAAGTAAAGAAAAAATTATTAATATATGAATTAAAGAGGAATATACATAATTTAATACTATTGAAGTAAAAAACTATTAGACTTAACAATTAATTTTTTTTTACTAATAGTGATATATAATCTAGTAAATAGTAATTCTTTATAAATTATATATTAAATTTCCATAAGAATTAGATCAATCCATTATATAATCATTTCAGCAATTCTAAAAAATAATTTAATAAAGTTACAAAATTTTAGTCTATTTTAGTCTATATAATCAAATAATAATTTAATTATTGAATAAACTTAGTTACTATATATAAAACAAAAAAATATAATACTCTTTATAGAATATAATTAAATATAATAATTAATACAAATAGATCTATATGACATTTTGGAAATCTTTTTTCTACAATAAAAAATATAATAATATTAATGATTCATATACTAAGTGTATACAGAAAGAAAATATTCTTCTAATAAAAGATTTAAATAATAAGGGGGATACTTTTGATATTTATCTAAATATAAATTATGATATAAATTTATATGATTTAGAAAAATTATGCGACTCTGTTGGATGGGTAAGAAGGCCCATCAAAAAGGTGAAAATTGCAATACACAATAGCTTTTTAATTGCATCTTTATTTTATATTAATAATAATAATGAACAACTAATTGGATTTGCTAGAGCTACATCAGATGAAGCTTTTAATGCAACTATCTGGGACGTTGTTATTCATCCAGAATTTCAGGGTAAAGGATTAGGGAAATTACTTATGAATCAGATTATCAAAGAATTAAGGTATTATGATATCAGTACAATTACATTATTTGCAGACCCACAAGTAATTAGATTTTATAAACATTTAGGCTTTATCGTAGATCCAGATGAAGTCAAAGGAATGTTTTGGTATCCTATATAAAAATTTAATAATATAAAATGTATAGACATATAAGCTATTATTAGATATAATTTATTTATTTGAAAATTACGGGATATAGCGCAGTTTGGTAGCGCGCCTGCTTTGGGAGCAGGATGTCGCAGGTTCAAATCCTGCTATCCCGATTTTAAATAATTATTATAAAATAATTAATTATTTTTTAATAAGAGAATACGCCTATTAATCTCTTTAGCTTTATTGACTTGATTTGAGACTGTATATAAACTAGATAAATTATTTAAAATAGATAAATTAGATGGTGAATCGAATAAAACTTTTAAATAATAATATTCTGTAATCTGCCAACAATCTAAACCTTTATAGCAGTAAGCTAAATTATTAAAAAGGATTATATTACTAAATATTTTTCTTTCATATGCCAATTCAAGCATACAGATACATAAAAACCACTGCTTTTCCTTAATATAAAAATTAAAAAATTGTTTATACTTGATATTATTTTTAGTCTGAAAATTTGAAAAATATAAATTATAATTTAGATAACTAAAAATAATACAATATATTATATGAAATAATTGTATACTAATTAAATAACATAATGGAACTAAAAAAAATAAGGTCATTACTATATATAAATAAAATAACACTAAATTATTATTCATTGCTTTAGAAATATAAAAATTAAAAATATTGTCACTTTATAATACAATAAAATTATATACAATTAACATAAAACTATCTTTTAATAATAATTAAATGAGTAAAGGAACAAAATTAAAAAAATTACGTAAATCTGGCTTCCGTGCAAGAATAAAAACAGTAAGTGGACGACGAATAATTAAATTAAAAAGAAAAAAACAAAGATATCAGATTAGCATATCTTAATAAAAAATACTCTATCTTTTCTAATCTAGATAGAGCTTCTAAAATAAAATCTCTAATAGCAAGAATATAATTTTTTCATGAATTTTGAGCAAGAAATACAAACATTATTATCATCAAAAAACTTCTTAATATATGTCTTAACAGAAGAAGAAGAACGATTAGAACATAATCTAAATTATATTAGTAAAAAAATCTTCCAACAAAACCTATGTATATGGGATTTCATTGATGGATATAATAATAATCCAAATTATAAAAATAAAGCACAAAAAAACCCTTTACAAGCTTTAGAAAATATTCAAAAAATTGAGTATGAAAAAACAAAAATATTTCTATTTAAAGACTTTAATTTTTTTATTAATGACTTTAGTATAATTAGAAAATTAAAAAATTTAAATAAATGGTTACAGTTATCTAATAAATATATTTTTATAAGTAGCTCAGATTTACAGATACCAAATACTTTAAAAGAGTATATAACACTTATAAAATTTCCTTTACCCAATAAGTTAGAAATAAAACTAGAATTAGATAGACTACATCAAATATTAAAAATTAAATATAATATACCTATTGAAAGTTTAGCTATAGCATATAAAGGTTTTTCTATTAATCGAATTAGACAATCTATATTAAAAATAGCATTAAATGAACAAAAACAATTATATATATTAGATAATATTTTAGAAGAAAAACAACAAATAATTCGACAAACCAATATTTTAGAATTTTATAAAAGTCATAAAAACTTAGATGATATTGCTGGACTAAAACACTTAAAAAAATGGCTCAAAGTTAGAAAAAATGCATTTTCTCAACAAGCATCGAATTACGGAATTGCTATACCTAAAGGCATCTTATTATTAGGTATTCAAGGTACTGGTAAATCATTAAGTGCTAAAGTAATATCTGCAGAATGGCAAATACCATTATTAAAACTAGATGTTAGTAAAATATTTGCAGGTATTTTAGGAGAGTCTGAAAATAAGATAAAAAAAATGATTGATATTTGTGAACAAATAGCCCCATGTATATTATGGATTGATGAAATTGATAAAATTTTTAATAAACATAATAATAGTACAGATAGCGGAACAACAAATCGAGTAAATAATATTTTCTTAACTTGGTTATCAGAAAGAAATAGTCATGTATTTATTGTTGCAACAGCAAATGATTTAACAAATTTACCAATAGAAATGTTGCGAAAAGGAAGATTTGATGAAATCTTTTTCGTCAATTTACCTACTTTTCAAGAACGAATAAATATTTTTCAAATACACTTAAAAAAAGTTAGACCCCTAACATGGTATAAATATAATATTTATTATTTAAGTCAAATCAGTAAAAATTTTTCAGGAGCTGAAATAGAACAAGCAATTAATGAAGCTATGTATAATGCCTTTTATGACAATAGGGAATTTATTACATTGGATATAATACATTCTTTAAAGATAATCATTCCATTGGCATTCATACATGAAACTAATATATTAAAATTACAAAAATGGATAACCTCAGGTAAAATAAGATTAGCTTAATTACAATTCAAGAAGCCCTGACATTGAACTACTTTCCCAAAGAGTGTCCTCTTAAGTATCATCGTCGCTACAGCGTTTAACAACCAAGTTCGGAATGGTTTGGAGTGGGTCCACTGCGCTATTAATATCAAGGCATAATTCAAAATATATACTATAATAATTAGTAATATTAATAAGAAATTTTTCATCAAGTTTTCGATCTATTAGTACGTCTCAGCTAAATATATTACTATACTTACACTTGACGCCTATCAAACGGTTAATCTAACCGTGATCTTAACCATTATATGGTAAGAATATTAATCTTGAGGTAGGCTTCCCACTTAGATGCTTTCAGCGGTTATCCAATCCATACTTAGCTACCCAGCGTTTACTGTTGGCACAATAACTGGTACACCAGCGGTATGTCTCTCCCGGTCCTCTCGTACTAAGGAGAAATCCTCTCAATATTCTAACGCCTACACCGGATATGGACCGAACTGTCTCACGACGTTCTGAACCCAGCTCGCGTACCGCTTTCATGGGCGAACAGCCCAACCCTTGGGACGTGCTACCGCCCCAGGATGCGATGAGCCGACATCGAGGTGCCAAACCTCCCCGTCGATGTGAACTCTTGGGGGAGATCAGCCTGTTATCCCTAGAGTAACTTTTATCCGTTGAGCGACAGCCTTTCCACTCAGCACTGTCGGATCACTAAGGCCGACTTTCGTCTCTGCTCGACTTGTAAGTCTTACAGTCAAGCTCCTTTATGCCTTTACACTCTACGACTGATTTCCAACCAGCCTGAAGGAACCTTTGCACGCCTCCGTTACTTTTTAGGAGGCGACCGCCCCAGTCAAACTGCCCGCCTGAAACTGTTTCTTGGCCGGATAACGGCAACAAGATTAGAATTCTAGTTTAATTAGAGTGGTATCTCACTGATGGCTCATTTACACCCGCAAATGTAAATTCTTAGCCTCCCACCTATACTGCGCAAAATAAACCCAAATTCAATTCCAAGTTACAGTAAAGCTTCATAGGGTCTTTCTGTCCAGGTGCAGGTAGTCCGCATCTTCACAGACAATTCTATTTCGCCGAGTCTCTCTCTGAGACAGTACCCAAATCGTTACGCCTTTCGTGCGGGTCGGAACTTACCCGACAAGGAATTTCGCTACCTTAGGACCGTTATAGTTACGGCCGCCGTTCACCGGGGCTTCAGTCATTAGCTTCGCTAAAAGCTAACCAATTTCTTTAACCTTCCGGCACTGGGCAGGCGTCAGCCCCCATACATTGTCTTGCGACTTCGCGGAGACCTGTGTTTTTGATAAACAGTCGCTTGGGTCTATTTATTGCAACCCTACAAGGGCACCCCTTCTTCCGAAGTTACGGGGCTATTTTGCCGAGTTCCTTAGAGAGAGTTATCTCGCGCCCCTTAGTATACTCTACTTACCTACCTGTGTCGGTTTAAGGTACAGGTATTTATTATTTAAGATATTACAAGCTTTTCTTGGAAGCATGACATCAATCACTTTAATACCATAGTATCTTGTATTCACTTCTTAGCTCAAAATGTTTTCTCCATTTATCTTAGCCTTGATAGTTTAAACCGGTAACCAAAATCCGGATGATTTAGCCTTCTCCGTCCCTTGATATCAATAATAAATAGTACAGGAATATTAACCTGTTATCCATCGACTACGTTTTTCAACCTCGCCTTAGGCCCTGACTCACCCTTCGCGGACGAACCTTCCGAAGGAAACCTTAGGTTTTCGGGGCATTGGATTCTCACCAATGTTTTCGCTACTCAAGCCGACATTCTCACTTCTGCTTCGTCCACATCCACTTGCGTTAATGCTTCACACTACAACAGAACGCTCCCCTACCGATGTAAAACATCCCACATCTTCGGCAAATTACTTAGTCCCGTTCATTTTCGGCGCAAGATCACTAGACCAGTGAGCTATTACGCACTCTTTAAAGGATTGCTGCTTCTAAGCAAACCTCCTGGTTGTATATGCATTCCTACTTCCTTTACCACTTAGCAATTATTTAAGGGCCTTAGATGGTGATCTGGGCTGTTTCCCTTTTGACAATGAAGCTTATCCCCCACTGTCTCACTGGTTGACTACACACTTAGTATTCAGAGTTTGCCTTGATTTGGTACCGCTTTCGCAGCCCGCACCGAAAC